CGGTATTTTCTTTTATGGTTCATATTCTGGATTAGGTTCATCCCTTTAGTAATCGGGTGAACTGGATTGTAGACACGCCATGAAAGCATAAGAACTCAACGGAATCCCCCTCGAAGAACACAAAGAAAGAGGGGGTAGGTCCCGTTGAGCTCTTAATAATATATATAAGCTTATATTTTTATAAGTTTAGTGAATAAGTTCTATTTGTTCAATAAATTTTCCTATATTTTTGTTTGTCCACCATTACTACTTTATTTATGTAATAAATCTAAAAAAGGGTTATGATAAACCTCGAAAAAAAAAATGGAAACTACGAATAGGAATCTTTCACGAACGGGATCAAGAATGATTATTATTTCGACACAAGAAAGGGTTGTGGAAAATTCCTTTTCTTGTGTCAAAGACTAGGAAGACAAATAATCCCTCTTAGAATAGAATGCTTTTTTCCTCTCATTCATTTTTTTTATACTTTGGTTTATATTCTCCGCTTATTTATCTTATGTTTAGTATTTAGTCAACTTTTATTCTATTCTATTAGAATAGAAAACGATTGATTCATTATATGGCATGCATTTAAATCTGACAATAATGACATAATCATACCGCTTCCATTTTATTTTGATTGAAAAAACAAAGAAATAAAGAAGAGGTAAGTAAAGTCAAATAGTCTTCTTCACAGCACACATACTATGACTAGTAATGCGGCACAAGTAATTCCCAAAATATGATAGAAAAAGAATATAAACAAGCAAAAGGCTTTTCAGAAGTTTTTTTTGATCATAGAGAATTACATAACACAATTTCCAACAAAAATTTGGTTTTTTTAGAACTTGATAAACTAGAAATTCATTTCGGACAATTGAACCTTCTCAAACTGTTTCTTTTTAAGAACCAAAAAGATTTGTGCCAAAATAATAGATGCCAAGAAGAGCAAAAGGCCTTGTACACGTAATGGATCTTGAAGTACTATTTCCGCATCCCCCTGACCAAATCCACCCACATTCGGATTACTCGTTAATGGTTGATCCAGTTTGATGGATTCGCCCTCTGAAACAAGAAGTTCTGGTCCTGGAGGGATAATATCAACCACTTGACGTCCATCCGATGCATCCACTATGGTTATTTCGTATCCCCCTTTTTCTTTTCGTATGATTTTGCTTACTATACCCGCCGATGTAGCATTATAAACATTATTGTTACTCTTGCTCCCGTCGGGATAAATCTGACCCCTTCCCCTGTTCCCGCCTACGTATATGGGATATTTTAAGAAGTGAACGTCTTTCTTAGTAGCGGGGTCCGGGGAAAGAATAGGAAAGGTGATTTCACTATATTTTTGACCAGGAACAGGACCTATCACAAGAATATTTTTTTTCGTGGGGCGATAGCTCTGAAAAGACAGATTGCTTATCTTTTCTTTAATCTCGGGCGAAATACGATCGGGAGGGGCTAATTCAAACCCCTCAGGTAAAATAAGAACAGCTCCCACATTCAAGGCTCCTTTTTTACCATTAGCAAGAACTTGTTTCAGTTGCAAATCATAAGGAATTCGAACAACTGCTTCAAATACAGTATCAGGAAGTACCGCTTGTGGAACCTCGATATCCACGGGCTTGTTAGCTAAATGGCAATTGGCACATACAATACGGCCAGTCGCTTCTCGTGGATTTTCATAACTCTGCTGTGCAAAAATAGGATACGCATTTGAAATGGGTGCCCGAGTTATTATATATATTATGAGCGATACGGCAATGAATCGAATAATCTCTTCCTTTATCCAAGAAAAGGTATTTCTCATTTGCATGGTCCAATCATTGATCCCGAAGATTTCTACAATAAAATTAGATAAGTCACTAGTATAGTTCCCTATCTATGATTCTGTTATTTACTGAAATAATTTGACTCGAATATTGAAGGAATCCCCCGGGTGGGTAGAAAAAAGAAGTACAATTTTGACTGTTTTACTTATGTTACAAAGTAACAAACATTATAATTGGATCGGTCGATCATTTTTCAATCATTCATTGAATGATAAATTACTACAAGTGACGGAGATACACGATTTAAATAACGAAAAATCCAATATTTAAAAATTGTATCTAAAATGACTGGAAAAGTAGAAACAACACCGGATATAATTTGATCATTATGAGCAAATCCAAAATCTTTGTAGATAGAGCCAATCATTAGTTCCCAACCATGGGGCGAATGGAATCCTATACATAAATCGGTTAATAAAAGAATAGAAAAAGCCTTTATTGTGTCGCTTAAATTATATAGAAATTCTTGAAGACAAGAGTTAAGAAAAATAAGTTCTTCATTACTTAGAATAGAAAAAACACTTAGAATAACGAAAGAAATTATATTTGTTGAGAAATGTAAAATCGTATGGATACGACCCTCATTGTGCATCTTGATCCATTGGATCGTTTCATTGTAGACTCCGACGTGAAGCTTTTGTAAACGCCTTTCCGAGTATTCCTTTAGCATTTCGTCGAAGAGGGAGAGTTCCTCTAATTCTATGAATTTTTTTAGAATACTCTTTTCTTGAATATCGTTCAAAAGAATTTCGGAGGGCCTAGTATTCCACCAATTATTAACCCAAGATTCCAGACTTTTATTAAATGTAAATGAGAGAGAGATCCACCAAGGCAAAAATACTATAGATGCAAGATATAGAAGGGAAATAAATGCTTTCTTTTTTGCCATTTGCTCATCTATGAATTTTGAAATGAACTCATCTCATTCGTCGACTCTATACGATACTAATATTTCTATCAAATATCAGTTCTATTACATTACAAGTTATCGAGCGTATTCCCCGTTTTTATTTGTGATTCAGTACAATGGTTGGTCCTTGAATTTCTAATTTAGAAAGAATACAGAAAAGCAATATAGAAATATAGAAATAGAATAAGAAGGATTCCACTTCAAATTGAATGAAGAAATAAATAAACTAGAATATTATATATAATATTCTTTCAAAATATATCAATTGCTCAAATTCGAAGCAATTGTCCCCTTTGGATGAATGCACGAAAGAGCCATTTCAAATAATGAATATTATTCGAATTTCGAGACAAAAGAACTCCCGGTTTATCAAGATATCCAAAAATCTCGAAAAAAAAAGTTCACTGGCAGCCCCGAGTACAGGAATAATTGATAGAATTTTCTGAAGAAAACTGTGATGCTATGATAGTGTCAAAATAAGACAGAAAGGTTATCATTATAAGCGGCCCAATCGGTGGGTAATTAAAGAGCACAAAAAAGATAAAAAACGTTGATTAACAAAAAAGGAGAGATGATTTACAAGAGAGAATCTATCTGTATTTACTAAATTCGAAATATTGAAAATAAAAAAAAAAAAAAGATAAATTCTTTATTCCGAAATGTTTTGATATATGAGATGAATCTATTATTTCGATTTGTTACTTGTTTCGTTACTGAATTGATTTAAGTAGATTTACATACTCATAAAAAAGAATTTATGGACAAAAACTATTTCGCTTTATGATTGGTTCGTGTACGTTTACTTTATTTTATTTTTGTTCTAATCAGAGTTCGGCAGAAATTTCGGTTAAGTTATGCTATAGAAAAAAGAGAAAGAGAATTCTTGAGTTATAGTTTTTTCCCTTTTGTTTTGCTAAGAATAAGAAAGCATTCTCAAAATACTTCAATTGGTACACGCAAGAAATAGGCCAATTCAGCAGCTTTCTGTTCAATTTCTCGTAGAGTCAAATTCTCATCGGTACGAGTCAAGGGAATGGACCCCTGGCCTCTGATTTCCATATAAAGGACACGACGAGCATAAATACCCTCTTTAACTTCTATTCTGATGGATTGAATGTCTTTCATAAGGAATCGGAGGAAGATGCGACGATTTTTTCCAGGAAATCCCCAACGAAAAATACACACTATTCCTTCTTTTATATCGAATCGATCATAACCACTACCCACATTCCACGAAATTGTGCACCACAAATATGAACTAATAAAAAGACCCGCGATTCCATAGAAAGACATCACGATTCCTTGTGGAAAAAAAATTATTTGCTGAGAGGGAAAGAACGGTATAAAATTCCTACCAAGATAACTAGAAGTTCCAACCAATAAAAACCCTAATGAACCTAAAAAAAGGATAAAAGCCCAGCAGACATTACTCGGTTTTCGAGACCCCGCTATAAGTTCTATACATATATGGTCTGATCGCCAACTCATACTATACTAGATCTAGTTGCATTTTATTGTAATTGGGAGATAATCCCAATAAATTTGACTTTAATTTTTTTGTTTCCGAAGTAATCCTCATCGACTAGTACTATTATGATGTGAAGCTTGAGGAGTAATTCATCAATTGCTTAGAGCTAAACTAAAAAAATAACATCCTTTTTTTTTTTATGATTTCTTATAGATATGCACAGACATTTAGATATATTGACTTTACGTTTCAGAAATTCATCCCGATAATGATTTATCTTCAAATAGCTATAATTCATTTTCCCATATATCGTGTTTATGCATACGAGCTTCTGCTCGGAGGAAGCTACACGGTATACCATATTCTACTAAATTAAATAGATAATTGTGCTATGATCCAAGTAAGCCTAAGTCTTGAAAAAAAAAATAGATAAGATTTAATCCCATAATATCTAAAAAATCTTGTTTTTTTGAACATGAAGAGATAAAGAAACCATTGCAATTGCCGGAAATACTAAGCCCACTAAAGGCACAAAAATAGCGGGTAAGTTACTGATAGTTGTCATAGAATGAGTACCTCGATTTAATATTTGTACCTGTTATTTATTGTTATATTTGTTGTTATATTAACATTTTAACCTGTTATAAAGATATATTATACTATTCTAATAAAATAGAATAAAATTCTACTTAAGTGAGTATTGAGTCTATACAATACTAAAGAATATAGAATATAAGAGTATATTATGTATATACTAAGATACCAATAAGGAATAAATCTAATAGGGAGTAAAAATACTAATCTATATAGAAATACTAATATTTAATATATTAAATAGATAATATAAGTATATAACATATATAATAAATATAAATCAAAAGTGTAAATAAATAAATGGGCTTATTAATCCATTTCTATATGTTTATACATGAAATATATACGATAATCTATGATAATCCACTTTATTTATTATTTTATTCATTATTTATTTTTATAATTAGTCTATTCTAAATTTTTATTGGTATATGTATATTAGAATTTTATAATTTTGAAAATTGAATATTTTAATATATTTTATTAATTTAATTGTTAATTTAATAAAGAAAGAGTTTCTTACAAATTACCGAAAAATTCGTTATAATACGATCTAATAAAAGGGATTCTTAGTAAAACTGGGGTTCTCGGGGGATATAGAAAGATGCAGGACTCCCTTACCTTGCCTAATTTCACAGAAAAAAGAGAAAGAATTCACTCTTTTTATTTTGTTTGATAGAGATTTCTTGATTACTAATCAAGAATATCAATAAAAAAGAATACGCATGATTCTTTATACAATTCAATCTTATGTTACCAAAGAAAAATCCATTTTTCGGATTTTGACTTTTATTCCTATAAACTAAATAATTACTTGGTCACTACCAAACAAATAATAAAATGTAGAATTTATTTAATAATTTATTAAATTAAAGCTTTGTTTTTTTCTACTTGATTGAATTTTGATTCAAAGGAAAGAAAGCATGGAGCTGAAATAACTCGCTCAGAACGCCTTTTAAAGGATTACGTGGTACGATTGGATCGAATAAGCCCTTATGGAATAAATATTCAGCCACTTGTGAACCCTCAGGTACTGTCTTATTCAATGTTTGTTCAATTACTCTTTTACCCGCAAATGCAATGTAGGCATTGGGTTCGGCAATAATGATATCTCCCAACATACCAAAACTAGCTGTCACCCCACCCGTAGTAGGAGATGTAAGGATTGCTATATAGAATAACTTTTTATTTGATTGATAATCATATAAAGCAGAAGATATTTTAGCCATTTGCATCAAACTCAAACTTCCTTCTTGCATGCGTGCTCCTCCGGAAGCACATACTAGAATAAGAGGTAAAGATTGATTGGTAGCATACTCGATCAAACGTGTAATTTTCTCGCCCACTACAGATCCCATACTACCCCCCATAAACTGAAAATCCATAACCCCAATTGCTACGGGAATGCCGTTTAGTTTACCTGTACCTGTTTGAACAGCCTCCGTTAATCCCGTCTTTCTTTGATAAGAATCAATACGATCTTTATAAGGTTCCTCCTCCGAATTAAATTCAATAGGATCCAGAGAGACCATGTCTTCATCCATAGGATCCCAAGTACCTGGATCAATCAAAAGTTCGATTCTATCTGAACTACTCATTTTCAAATGACATCCACAATGTTCACAAATATTCATTTTTGATTTCAAAAATCTCTTATAATTTAATCCATAACAATTTTCACATTGAACCCACAAATGCCTGTATTTTTGAGTTACATCTAAATCATTAGAACTCTCTCTTATAGTTGTTAAATCACTATCATCCGCACCAGTTCTTATATTGGAACTCTCGCTTTCATTACTATTTACTCTTTCGCCACAAATATAAGTATAAATGTAATTGTTATTGTAATTGTCACTACTAGTTAAAATGTCACTATCAATACAGATTTGATAACGAAGATAACTGCCAATGCAACTATTAATGTGATTATTCCAACTATATTGAGTATCATACACGTAACGATCATAGCGAGGATCGTCATTCTTCGATACATTATTCAGATAACTAGAATTCTGATAACTATAAAAAGAATTTTCTGGTTCACTTATAAAAGAATCATGGTTGTCAATTTCAAAAATTTGATTTTCAATATCAAAATATATGGTGTAACTATCCCTATTACTATCCCTAACTAAAAAAGTGTCATCAGATAGGAAATTCCGAATGTACCTGACGCCGACTAAATGATCAACATTACTGTAACTAGAATTGTCACTATCGCTCCCACTAGGAATGTCTTTATCCATATCATTTATAATCGGATCTTCATTTACACTAGTATTTTCAATAGGATCACCAAGACTATTTATTGATTTACTTAGCCCACACCTGTATTCTAATACCCCGCTAAACAACATTGAATCGAACCGCCATTTTTCCATAGAACTTTGTTGCCCCTATTTACATGAAAATACACTAGATGAATAGTCATTTGATGAAAATCATTTGAATATCCCGATTCGAATCAGAATAAGCATATAAATGCAATTGCTAAGATTATTAACTAATAACAAGTGGGTACTGAAAAAAGGATTCTCTTTTGTGAGAACCCGGAGTATCGCTTCGCTATATATGCTAAAATATGATGAAACCCCTTTTTCAATTTTAAATAATTAATTATAAAGAGTAGGTTCCCATCTTGTGTCAAATTCGCATCGAAAAAAGAAATAATGGTTCTCTTCTATGAATTTTAAGAACTTTTTTCGTAA